GCTAACGTAGCTTAATTAAAGCATAACACTGAAGATGTTAAGATGGGCCCTAGAAAGCCCCGGGAGCACAAAGGCTTGGTCCTGACTTTAGTGTCGACTCTAACTAAACTTACACATGCAAGTATCCGCCCCCCTGTGAGAATGCCCACAACTCCCTGCTTGGGAACTAGGAGCCGGTATCAGGCACAAGCCCAGCTAGCCCACGACGCCTTGCTTAGCCACACCCTCAAGGGACCTCAGCAGTGATAAATATTAAGCCATAAGTGAAAACTTGACTTAGTTAAGGTTAAGAGGGCCGGTAAAACTCGTGCCAGCCACCGCGGTTATACGAGAGGCCCAAGTTGACAAACAACGGCGTAAAGAGTGGTTAGGGGATTTACTAAACTAGAGCCGAACGCTTTCAAAGCTGTTATACGCACCCGAAAGTATGAAACCCAATTACGAAAGTAGCTCTACTTATCCTGAACCCACGAAAGCTAAGGAACAAACTGGGATTAGATACCCCACTATGCTTAGCCCTAAACATCGATTGCACCATACACTCCATATCCGCCCGGGGATTATGAACGTCAGTTTAAAACCCAAAGGACTTGGCGGTGCTTAACATCCACCTAGAGGAGCCTGTTCTAGAACCGATAACCCCCGTTAAACCTCACCCTCTCTTGTTTTATCCGCCTATATACCACCGTCGTCAGCTTACCCTGTGAAGGATTTACAGTAAGCAAAATTGGCACAGCCCAAAACGTCAGGTCGAGGTGTAGTGAATGAGGGGGGAAGAAATGGGCTACATTTGCTAAGCATAGCAAACACGAATGTTGCATTGAAACATGCAGCTGAAGGAGGATTTAGCAGTAAGCAGGAAATAGAGCGTCCCGCTGAAACTGGCCCTAAAGCGCGCACACACCGCCCGTCACCCTCCCCAAGCATCCTGAATAAACCTAATTAAAAGCCAACAGACCGCGAAGGGGAGGAAAGTCGTAACATGGTAAGTGTACCGGAAGGTGTACTTGGAAAAATCAGAGTGTAGCTAAGATAGATACAGCATCTCACTTACACCGAGAAGACGTCCGTGCAACTCGGATCACCCTGACGCCTATTAGCTAGCCCCACCCCTTAACACAACAAACCCCCATTCATAACCCCTAAAGCACGAAACACCCACGTAGCTAAACCATTCTCCCCCCTTAGTCCAGGCGATAAAAAAGGAAATTTTGGAGCAATAGAAAAAGTACCGCAAGGGAAAGCTGAAAGAGAGATGAAAAAGCCCAGTAAAGCTTAAAGAAGCAGAGCTTATACCTCGTACCTTTTGCATCATGATTTAGCTAGCACTTTCAAGCAAAGAGACCCTAAAGTTTGTAACCCCGAAACTGAGTGAGCTACTCCAAGACAGCCTATTTATAGGGCGAACCCGTCTCTGTGGCAAAAGAGTGGGAAGAGCTTTGAGTAGAGGTGACAAACCTACCGAACTCAGTTATAGCTGGTTGCCTGTGAATTGAATAGAAGTTCAGCCCCCTGGATTCTCCACTCATGCACTTTATTTAACCCTTCAGATGCAATGAGAAACCAGGGGTGTTAGTCAAAGGGGGTACAGCCCCTTTGAAACAAGACACAACTTTCCCAGCAGGATAAAGATCATATTCAAATAAGGACAGATGTTTTAGTGGGCCTAAAAGCAGCCACCTTTACAGAAAGCGTTAAAGCTCAGACATGAAGCCCTCCCGTTATACCGATAACCTTATCTTAATCCCCCACATTTAACAGGCCCTCCTATGCACCACATAGGAACGACTATGCTAATATGAGTAATAAGAAAGTACAACCACTTTCTCCTTGCACATGTGTAAGTCGGAACGGACCCCCCACCGAATCTTAACGGCCCCAATCAAAGAGGGTATTGGAAACCACCATAAATTTAGGCCAGAAAAACATCCAATGTAAACCCGTTAACCCCACACTGGTGTGCCCAAAAGGAAAGACCAAAAGGGGGAGAAGGAACTCGGCAAACATACACCAAGCCTCGCCTGTTTACCAAAAACATCGCCTCTTGCATAACCACAGTATAAGAGGTCCCGCCTGCCCAGTGACGACTTAGTTCAACGGCCGCGGTATTTTGACCGTGCAAAGGTAGCGTAATCACTTGTCTTTTAAATGAAGACCTGTATGAATGGCATAACGAGGGCTTAACTGTCTCCTTCCCCCGGTCAATGAAATTGATCTCCCCGTGCAGAAGCGGGGATAAAACCATAAGACGAGAAGACCCTATGGAGCTTTAGACACACAGGTGGCCCATGTCAAATAACCCCCGCTAAGGGCCTGAACTAAGTGGAACCTGCCTTGATGTCTTCGGTTGGGGCGACCATGGGGAATACAAAACCCCCACGTGGAAGGGGAGCACACCCCTAAGTTACTTCTTCTCCCGCAAGCCAGAGCAACGGCTCTAACCAGCAGAAATTCTGACCAAACTGATCCGGTAATACCGATCAACGAACCAAGTTACCCTAGGGATAACAGCGCAATCCCCTTTTAGAGCCCATATCGACAAGGGGGTTTACGACCTCGATGTTGGATCAGGACATCCTAATGGTGCAGCCGCTATTAAGGGTTCGTTTGTTCAACGATTAAAGTCCTACGTGATCTGAGTTCAGACCGGAGTAATCCAGGTCAGTTTCTATCTATGACATGATCTTTTCTAGTACGAAAGGACCGAAAAGAAGGGGCCCATGCTAAAAGTACGCCTCACCCCCACCTAATGAAAAAATCTAAACTAGGCAAAAGGGCATATCCACTTTGCTGGAGATAACAGTAAGTTGGGGTGGCAGAGCCCGGCTAATGCAAAAGACCTAAGCCCTTTCCACAGAGGTTCAAGTCCTCTCCTTAACTATGATTTCAACCCTCATTACGCATATTATTAACCCCCTAGCCTTTATTGTCCCCGTCTTGTTAGCCGTAGCATTCCTTACCCTCCTTGAGCGAAAAGTACTAGGCTACATACAACTCCGAAAAGGCCCTAACATCGTTGGGCCTTACGGCCTCCTTCAACCTATTGCTGACGGCGTAAAACTCTTCATTAAAGAACCCGTTCGCCCTTCAACCTCCTCACCAGTTTTATTCCTCTTGTCCCCCATGCTCGCACTCACACTGGCCCTTGCACTTTGAGCCCCCATACCTTTCCCGTACCCTGTCGTGGACCTTAACCTGGGGATTTTATTTATTCTAGCCCTGTCTAGCCTTGCGGTATATTCCATCCTCGGGTCGGGCTGAGCATCTAATTCAAAGTATGCTCTAATGGGAGCACTACGTGCTGTTGCACAAACAATTTCTTACGAAGTTAGCCTCGGGCTCATCTTACTCAGCATCATTATCTTTGCAGGGGGCTTCACCCTCCAAGTCTTTAACACAGCCCAAGAGGCTATTTGACTAGTAGTACCCGCCTGACCCCTGGCTGCCATATGATACATCTCCACTCTTGCCGAAACAAACCGTGCACCCTTCGACCTAACAGAGGGGGAGTCTGAACTTGTCTCGGGCTTCAACGTAGAGTACGCAGGGGGACCTTTCGCTTTGTTCTTTTTAGCCGAGTATTCAAACATTCTCCTAATAAATACGCTGTCCGCAACACTATTCTTAGGCGCCTCACACATCCCAAACATTCCAGAATTAACAAGTATCAACTTAATAACTAAAGCAGCCCTTCTCTCGGTTGTCTTTCTCTGAGTCCGGGCCTCATATCCACGATTCCGTTACGACCAGCTTATACACCTCATTTGAAAAAATTTTCTTCCACTAACACTGGCGCTGGTTATTTGACACTTAGCGCTCCCTATTGCACTCGCTGGCCTCCCACCTCAGCTGTAGGCACAGGAGCTGTGCCTGAATTTAGGGGCCACTTTGATAGAGTGAATCATGGGGGTTAAAGTCCCCCCAACTCCTTAGAAAGAAGGGGATCGAACCCAACCTGAAGAGATCAAAACTCTTCGTGCTTCCTCTACACCACTTCCTAGTAAAGTCAGCTAAACAAGCTCTTGGGCCCATACCCCAACCATGTAGGTTAAAACCCTGCCTTTGCTAATGAACCCCTACATCTTGTCCACCCTTCTATTTGGTTTGGGCCTAGGTACAACACTCACCTTTGCAAGCTCACACTGGCTTCTCGCGTGAATGGGCCTTGAAATTAATACACTAGCCATTATTCCACTAATAGCCCAACACCACCACCCTCGGGCCGTCGAAGCCACTACTAAATACTTCCTAGCACAAGCCACAGCAGCCGCCACCCTCCTGTTTGCAAGCACCACCAACGCTTGAATCACCGGCCAATGAGACATTCAACAAATGACACACCCCCTCCCCACAACAATGGTTGTGATCGCCCTCGCACTGAAAATCGGACTAGCACCTATACACTCTTGACTCCCTGAAGTTCTTCAGGGCCTAAGCCTCACCACCGGTCTTATTTTGTCAACCTGACAAAAACTTGCACCTTTTGCTCTACTACTACAAATTCAAACAACCAATCCTACGCCTCTAATTATTATTGGCCTTCTCTCTGCGCTTGTTGGGGGCTGGGGTGGCCTCAACCAAACCCAGCTGCGCAAAGTCCTTGCCTACTCTTCAATCGCTCACCTTGGCTGAATAATACTTATTCTTCAATTTTCACCCCTCCTGAGCCTCCTTGCACTCCTGACATATTTTACTATGACCTTTTCAGCCTTCCTCATCTTCAAAGTAAACAAGGCCACTACTGTTAACGCACTCGCAATCTCCTGAGCAAAAGCTCCCGCCCTCACAGCCCTAGCACCTCTCGTCCTACTTTCCCTAGGTGGTCTTCCACCACTCACTGGATTTATACCAAAATGGTTTATTCTTCAAGAGCTCACTAAACAAGATCTGCCGGCACTTGCTACCCTCGCTGCACTAACTGCCCTCCTAAGCCTCTACTTCTACCTACGCCTCTCATATGCTATAACCCTGACGATATTCCCTAATAACCTCGTTGGCATGACCCCCTGACGATTCTCTACCCCCCAATTCACTCTTCCCCTCGCAGTCTCCACTGCAGCAACCACCCTTCTCCTACCATTAGCACCTGCTGCCGTAGCACTGCTCATCACCTAGGGACTTAGGCTAGCAATTAGACCAACGGCCTTCAAAGCCGTCAGCGTGAGTGAAAATCTCTCAGTCCCTGTTAAGACTTGCGGGATATTAACCCACATCTTCTGCGTGCAAAGCAAACACTTTAATTAAGCTAAAGCCTTTCTAGATAGGAAGGCCTTGATCCTACAAAATCTTAGTTAACAGCTAAGCGCCCAATCCGGCGAGCATCTATCTACTTTTTCCCGCCTAGTTTAACCAGTAAAAGGCGGGAAAAAGCCCCGGCAGACGATTAGCCTGCTTCTTTAGATTTGCAATCTAATATGTAACACCCCAGAGCTTGATAAGAAGAGGGCTTGAACCTCTGTCTATGGGTCTACAATCCACCGCTTAACTCAGCCATCCTACCTGTGGCAATCACACGTTGATTTTTCTCGACCAATCACAAAGACATCGGCACCCTCTATCTCGTATTTGGTGCCTGAGCCGGAATAGTGGGGACAGGCCTAAGTCTGCTCATTCGAGCAGAACTCAGCCAACCTGGGGCTCTCCTGGGAGACGATCAAATTTATAACGTGATCGTTACCGCACACGCCTTTGTAATAATCTTCTTTATAGTAATACCAATTATGATCGGAGGGTTCGGAAACTGACTTATCCCGCTAATGATCGGAGCCCCCGATATGGCTTTCCCTCGGATAAATAACATGAGCTTCTGACTTCTACCCCCATCGTTTCTTCTCCTCCTAGCCTCTTCAGGTGTAGAAGCCGGGGCTGGGACAGGATGAACCGTATATCCTCCCCTGGCTGGAAATCTGGCACACGCCGGAGCGTCCGTCGACCTCACAATCTTCTCTCTTCACCTTGCCGGAATTTCATCAATCCTGGGAGCAATCAACTTTATTACCACCATCATCAACATGAAACCTACAGCGGTCACTATATACCAGATCCCACTATTTGTGTGAGCCGTACTAATCACGGCGGTTCTTCTCCTCCTTTCCCTTCCGGTCTTAGCGGCTGGCATCACAATGCTATTAACAGACCGCAACCTAAACACAACTTTCTTTGACCCTGCCGGAGGGGGTGATCCCATCCTCTATCAACACCTATTCTGATTCTTTGGTCACCCAGAGGTATACATTTTAATTCTTCCTGGCTTCGGGATGATTTCTCACATTGTTGCATACTATGCAGGTAAGAAAGAACCCTTCGGCTACATAGGAATAGTCTGGGCTATGATAGCTATTGGACTTCTGGGCTTCATCGTATGGGCCCATCACATATTTACAGTTGGTATGGATGTGGACACACGGGCCTACTTTACTTCTGCCACGATAATTATTGCCATCCCAACAGGCGTAAAAGTCTTTAGCTGACTTGCAACCCTCCATGGAGGAAGCATCAAATGAGAAACCCCACTTCTCTGGGCTCTAGGCTTTATTTTCCTATTTACAGTGGGCGGCCTTACTGGCATTGTCTTAGCTAACTCCTCTCTCGACATCGTTCTCCATGACACATACTATGTAGTAGCCCATTTCCACTATGTATTATCTATGGGTGCTGTGTTTGCAATCGTTGCCGCCTTCGTACACTGATTCCCCCTATTTACAGGCTACACCCTTCACTCCGCATGAACAAAAATCCACTTTGGCCTAATGTTTGTAGGAGTAAACCTCACATTCTTCCCCCAACATTTTCTTGGCCTGGCCGGGATACCTCGACGGTACTCCGACTACCCGGATGCATATACCCTTTGAAATACTGTCTCATCAATCGGATCACTAATGTCCCTCGTTGCTGTAATTTTATTTTTGTTTATTATTTGAGAAGCATTTACAGCCAAACGAGAAGTCGGAGCAGTAGAACTAACTTCAACTAATATTGAATGACTTTACGGCTGCCCCCCACCCTACCACACATTTGAGGAGCCCGCATTCGTTCAAGTTCGTATAAACTCAAACAACTAACGAGAAAGGGAGGAGTTGAACCCCCATCAATTGGTTTCAAGCCAACCACATAACCGCTCTGTCACTTTCTTCACAACACACCAATAAGATACTAGTAAAACGTTATAACACTGCCTTGTCAAGGCAGAATTGTGGGTTAAACCCCCGCGTATCTTGAACATAATGGCACATCCGTCACAACTGGGGTTTCAGGACGCAGCTTCCCCCCTAATAGAAGAACTACTTCACTTCCATGATCACGCCTTAATAATTGTTATTCTCATCAGCGCAATAGTACTTTATATTATTGTGGCAATGGTCACGGCCAAACTAACCGACAAACTTGTCTTAGATTCTCAAGAAATTGAAGTAATCTGGACAGTTCTCCCAGCTATTATTCTAATTCTCATCGCCCTCCCGTCTCTCCGCATTTTATATTTAATAGACGAAATTAACGACCCCCACCTGACAATTAAAGCATTAGGCCACCAATGATACTGAAGCTACGAATATACAGACTACCAAGACCTTGGTTTTGACTCCTACATGATTCCAACACAAGACCTAACCCCTGGTCAGTTCCGACTACTTGAAGCAGACCACCGAATAGTAATTCCTGTAGAATCCCCAATTCGAGTCCTCATCTCGGCTGAAGATGTTCTGCACTCCTGAGCAGTCCCCTCCCTGGGCGTAAAAGTTGACGCTGTGCCTGGACGACTAAACCAAGCAACCTTTATTGTTAGCCGACCAGGCGTATTCTATGGCCAATGCTCTGAAATTTGCGGGGCAAACCATAGTTTTATACCCGTCGTTGTAGAGGCAGTCCCACTTGACCACTTTGAGGACTGGTCTTCGCTAATAATTGAAGACGCCTCGCTAAGAAGCTAATAAGTACAAGCGTTAGCCTTTTAAGCTAAAGACTGGTGCCTAACAACCACCCCTAGCGACATGCCCCAACTGGACCCCGCACCCTGATTTGCAATTTTGGTTTTCTCTTGAATAATCCTTTTAACTGTTATTCCCCCAAAAGTTTTAGCTCACACCTACCCCAACGAGCCAACCTCCCAAAGCACACAAAAACCTAAAACAGAACCCTGAAACTGACCATGATACTAAGCTTCTTTGATCAATTTATGTCTCCCGTATTCCTCGGCATCCCCCTAATTGCCCTAGCAATTACGCTGCCCTGAACCCTGTTCCCAGCCCCTGTCTCTCGCTGATTAAACAATCGTATGGTCTCACTTCAAGGGTGGTTTATTAGCGGCTTTACATCTCAACTTCTTCTTCCCCTAAACCCAGCCGGACACAAATGAGCCATTTTGTTCGCCTCACTAATGCTTTATCTTATTTCTATTAATATGCTCGGGCTCCTTCCGTACACATTTACACCTACAACCCAACTCTCGCTTAACCTCGGCCTCGCAGTCCCACTCTGACTGGCAACTGTCATTATTGGTATGCGGAACCAACCAACAGTCGCCCTAGGCCACCTCCTTCCAGAAGGGACTCCCACCCTTCTCATCCCAGTACTAATCATTATCGAAACAATTAGCCTCTTTATCCGACCTCTCGCTCTCGGTGTTCGGCTTACAGCAAATCTTACAGCTGGCCACCTGCTTATTCAACTCATTGCAACAGCTGCCTTCGTTCTTCTTCCGCTTATGCCTGTTGTTGCTATTTTAACAACAACAGTCCTCTTTCTCCTCACTCTCCTAGAAGTTGCAGTTGCTATAATTCAAGCCTATGTCTTTGTTTTACTCCTAAGTCTTTACCTACAAGAGAACGTCTAATGGCCCCTCAAGCGCACCCGTACCACATAGTCGACCCTAGCCCATGACCCCTCACGGGGGCTATCGCTGCCCTATTGATAACATCTGGCCTTGCTATCTGATTCCACTTCCACTCTACTACCCTAATAACTATTGGAACAATCCTTCTTATTTTAACAGTCTTCCAATGATGGCGAGATGTCGTTCGGGAAGGCACGTTTCAAGGACACCACACCCCTCCCGTACAAAAAGGCCTCCGATACGGTATAATCCTGTTTATTACCTCAGAAGTCCTATTTTTCTTAGGCTTCTTCTGGGCTTTTTATCACTCAAGCCTAGCACCCACCCCCGACCTGGGCGGTTTCTGACCACCCGCAGGCATCACCCCCTTAGACCCGTTTGAAGTCCCCCTTCTTAACACAGCAGTCCTTCTTGCCTCTGGCGTAACTGTTACATGAGCACATCACAGTATTATAGAAGGTGAGCGGAAACAAGCTATCCAATCTCTCGCTCTTACAATCTTGCTCGGTGGATACTTCACCTTCCTCCAGGGCCTTGAATACCACGAAGCCCCATTCACCATCGCAGACGGAGTTTACGGTGCCACATTCTTTGTTGCAACCGGCTTCCACGGACTTCACGTCTTAGTTGGCTCGTCTTTTCTAGCCGTTTGTCTATTACGTCAAATCCTACACCATTTTACATCCGACCACCATTTTGGCTTTGAGGCAGCCGCGTGATACTGACACTTTGTAGACGTCGTCTGACTCTTCCTCTATATCTCTATTTACTGATGAGGATCTTAATCTTCCTAGTATCAAATCTAGTATAAGTGACTTCCAATCACCTGGTCTTGGTTAAAATCCAAGGGAAGATAATGAGCCTTCTTCTAACTATCATTTCAATTACCGCCCTCCTCTCAACGGTACTTGCCATTGTGTCTTTTTGACTCCCCCAAATTACACCAGACTATGAAAAGCTGTCACCATACGAGTGTGGCTTTGACCCCATTGGTTCCGCCCGACTACCTTTCTCAATGCGATTTTTTCTCATCGCCATCCTCTTCCTTCTCTTCGACTTAGAAATTGCACTTCTTCTCCCCCTCCCCTGGGGTGACCAACTAGCCTCCCCTCTACTTACGTTTACCTGAGCTGCAGCAGTCCTATCGCTTCTGACCCTTGGCCTCATCTACGAGTGAGTGCAAGGGGGCCTAGAGTGAGCTGAATAGGTGGTTAGTCTAAGAAAAACATTTGATTTCGGCTCAAAAACTTGTGGTTTAAATCCGCAACCGCTTAATGACCCCAACACACTTTGCCTTCTCCTCAGCCTTTTTTCTAGGTTTAACAGGCCTGGCATTCCACCGGTCCCACCTCCTTTCCGCACTATTGTGTCTTGAGGGAATAATACTGTCCCTGTTTGTTGGCCTCTCCCTGTGAACACTGCAACTAGACTCAACTAACTTTTCAGCATCCCCACTACTCCTGCTCGCATTCTCAGCCTGTGAAGCAAGCGCCGGACTAGCCCTGCTGGTAGCCACTGCCCGAACCCACGGAACTGACCGACTACAAAGCCTAAACCTCCTCCAATGCTAAAGATTCTAATTCCAACACTTATGTTAATTCCAACAGCCTGACTACTTAAACCTAGCTGGCTCTGACCCATAACTTTATTATACAGCTTCTGCATCTCCTTGATTAGCCTTTCATGATTAAAGAACCTCTCGGAAACCGGCTGATCCTCACTCAACCTATTTATAGCCACCGACTCCTTGTCAACCCCCCTCCTCGTTTTAACATGTTGACTACTTCCCCTAATAATCCTAGCAAGCCAGAAGCACACGGCCTCGGAACCCCTCGGTCGACAACGCATGTATATCTCACTTCTCGCCTCACTCCAATTCTTCCTGATTCTAGCATTTAGCGCCACAGAACTCGTGATATTCTACGTGATATTTGAAGCCACACTCATTCCCACACTGATTATTATTACCCGCTGAGGTAATCAGACAGAGCGCCTAAATGCAGGGACCTACTTCCTCTTTTATACATTAGCAGGCTCACTTCCTCTTCTTGTTGCTTTACTCTTACTACAAAATACATCTGGAACTCTCTCATTATTGACTCTCCACTACACAGACCCGCTCGCTCTGTCATCTTATGCAGACAAATTATGGTGAGCCGGGTGTCTCCTGGCTTTCCTCGTTAAAATACCACTTTATGGTGTTCACCTCTGGCTCCCCAAAGCTCACGTTGAAGCCCCGATTGCAGGCTCAATAATCCTTGCAGCGGTTTTACTTAAGCTGGGGGGTTACGGCATAATCCGTATAATAACAATACTAGAGCCGCTGACCAAAGAGTTAAGCTACCCCTTCATTATCTTTGCACTCTGAGGTGTGATTATAACTGGCTCCATTTGCCTACGACAAACGGACCTCAAGTCGTTAATTGCCTACTCCTCTGTTAGCCACATAGGCCTCGTGGCCGGAGGAATTCTTATTCAATCACCCTGAGGACTCACAGGGGCACTCACACTTATAATTGCACACGGCCTTACCTCCTCGGCCTTATTCTGCCTGGCAAATACAAACTATGAGCGAACTCATAGCCGCACGATAGTTTTAGCACGAGGACTTCAAGTGGCCCTACCTCTAATGGCCACTTGATGATTCATCTCCAGTCTAGCCAACCTAGCCTTACCACCACTACCTAACCTTATGGGAGAACTAATAATTATTACCTCGCTTTTTGACTGATCCTGATGAACACTCGCACTTACAGGGTCCGGAACTCTTATTACCGCTGGCTACAGCCTTTACATATTCTTAATGACTCAACGAGGCCCTCTCCCAACACATGTGATTGCACTTGAACCCTCACACACCCGAGAACATCTTCTTATTGCACTTCACCTTATCCCTCTTGTTCTTCTTGTACTTAAACCCGAGCTGATCTGAGGTTGAACTGCCTGTAGGTATAGTTTTAACAAAAACACTAGATTGTGATTCTAGAAATAAGGGTTAAACTCCCTTTTCCCACCGAGAGAGGCTCGCAGCAATGGGAACTGCTAATTCCCACGACCTTGGTTGGACCCCCAGGCTCACTCGAAGAGCTCCTAAAGGATAACAGCTCATCCGTTGGTCTTAGGAACCAAAAACTCTTGGTGCAAATCCAAGTAGCAGCTATGCACCCCACCTCCCTAATGATCTCATCAAGCTTAATTACAATCTTTGCATTACTAGCCTACCCACTGGCCACCACATTCCGTCCTACACCTCAGGGGCCTCAATGGGCTTCATCCCATGTCAAAACAGCTGTAAAAATAGCTTTCTTTGTTAGCCTCTTACCCCTGGCCCTATTCCTTAATGAGGGCGCCGAGACGATTGTTACTAACTGAGCCTGAATAAATACTAACACCTTCAACATCAACATTAGCTTAAAATTTGACTTTTATTCCATTATTTTCACACCTATTGCTCTCTACGTTACTTGGTCCATTCTAGAGTTCGCCACATGATACATGCACGCTGACCCACACGTGAACCGCTTTTTTAAGTACCTTCTAACCTTTCTTATTGCCATAATTATTCTCGTAACTGCAAACAACATATTTCAACTATTCATCGGGTGAGAGGGCGTGGGGATCATATCGTTCCTCCTCATCGGGTGGTGGTACGGACGAGCGGACGCTAATACTGCAGCACTTCAAGCAGTACTGTACAACCGAGTGGGGGATATTGGACTTATCTTCGCCATGGCTTGAATAGCAACAAACCTAAACTCCTGGGAAATACAGCAAATCTTTGCAACCTCTAAAGATATGGACTTGACCTATCCCCTCATCGGACTAATCATCGCGGCAACCGGAAAGTCAGCTCAATTTGGGCTCCACCCTTGGTTGCCCTCAGCTATGGAAGGTCCTACACCGGTATCTGCCCTACTTCACTCTAGTACTATAGTTGTAGCCGGCATCTTCCTGCTAGTGCGAATGAGCCCGCTTCTGGAAAATAACCCGATCGCCCTCACAACCTGCCTCTGTCTCGGAGCCTTAACGACACTATTCACTGCAACCTGTGCCCTTACGCAAAATGACATTAAAAAAATCGTCGCATTTTCTACATCTAGCCAACTAGGGCTCATGATGGTAACCATCGGATTAAACCAACCACAACTAGCATTTCTACACATCTGTACACACGCCTTCTTTAAAGCCATACTATTTCTTTGCTCGGGATCTATTATTCACAGCCTAAACGACGAACAAGACATCCGAAAAATAGGGGGCATGCACCACCTTGCACCTTTTACATCTTCTTGCCTAACAATTGGCAGCCTCGCACTTACAGGAACCCCCTTCTTAGCTGGTTTCTTCTCTAAAGATGCCATCATCGAAGCATTAAACACCTCCCATTTAAACGCCTGAGCCCTAACCCTAACCCTCCTGGCCACATCTTTTACAGCAATCTACAGCTTCCGCGTGATTTTCTTTGTGCCTATAGGCCACCCCCGATTTAACCCACTCTCCCCTATTAACGAAAACAACCCCGCAGTAATTAACCCCCTTAAACGCCTAGCATGAGGGAGTATCATCGCAGGGCTCCTGATTACCTCAAATATTACACCCCTAAAAACCCCTGTGATGTCCATACCTCCCCTCCTGAAACTAGCTGCCCTTGCAGTTACAATCGTCGGTCTACTTGTTGCTATAGAACTCGCCATATTAACCAACAAGCAGTTTAAATCAACCCCCATCTTAAACGTACATAACTTCTCTAATATACTAGGCTTTTTCCCTGCCATTGTACACCGCCTAACCCCTAAACTAGGCCTCGTTCTTGGCCAGGACATCGCCAACCAGATAGTAGATCAAACCTGGCTAGAGAAGGCAGGCCCCAAAGCCATTGTATCCTTCAACTTACCCTTAGTTTCTACAACAAGTAACATTCAACGAGGTATAATCAAAACCTATTTAACCCTTTTCCTTTTAACGCTAGCCCTTATTGTCGCAACGTCCCTCGGCACATGGGCCGGCTAATCTCAAGCACTACAAGCAGCGTCAAAAGTAATACCCCCGCACTAATAACTAACAACCCTCCCCCAGAGCCATAAATCATGGCCACCCCGCCGAGATCGCCCCGAAACACCTCAGTCTCTCCAAACCCATCTACTGTCACCCAAGACGACTCATATCACCCCCCTCAAAGCACCCCAGCAACTGCAGCTACCGCTGCCATGTAAACAAGCCCGTAACCCAGCACAGCCCAAGAATTTCACCCAGCTGGATGCGGTTCAGAAGCTATCGCAACTGCGAATGCAAATACGACCAACATCCCACCCAAATAAATTAGAAATAGAATCATGGACAGAAAAGGCGCCCCATGCCCAATTAATACACTACACCCTATCCCAGCTACCACAACTAAACCATAAGCGGCATAGTAGGGTGATGGGTTAGAAGCAACTGCAACTAGCCCTAGCACGAAGAAAAATAAAATAAAATATATAACAAAAGCCATAATTCCTGCCAGGACTTTAACCAGGACTAATGGCTTGAAAAACCACCGTTGTTATTCAACTACAAGAACCGTAATGGCCAACCTCCGTAAATCCCACCCCCTTCTTAAAATCGCAAACGATGCTTTAGTCGACCTTCCAGCCCCCTCCAACATCTCTGTCTGATGAAACTTCGGGTCTCTCTTAGGACTCTGTTTAGTGACCCAGATCGCTACCGGCTTATTCTTAGCCATACACTATACATCAGATATTGCTACTGCCTTTACCTCTGTTGCACACATTTGCCGAGATGTCAACTACGGCTGACTTATCCGAAGCATTCATGCCAATGGCGCATCATTCTTTTTCATTTGCATCTACCTCCATATCGGCCGTGGTCTATACTATGGCTCCTACCTTTATAAAGAGACATGAACTATCGGTGTTGTCCTACTTCTTCTAGTAATAATGACCGCTTTCGTTGGGTACGTCCTCCCCTGAGGACAAATGTCGTTTTGAGGTGCAACCGTCATTACCAACCTTCTATCTGCAGTCCCCTATGTTGGGGGCTCCCTCGTCCAATGAATTTGGGGCGGCTTTTCTGTAGATAACGCCACCCTTACCCGATTCTTTGCATTCCACTTCCTTTTCCCCTTCATCATCGCAGCCGCAACGGTAATTCATCTACTTTTTCTCCATGAGACTGGGTCAAATAACCCTACCGGACTAAACTCAAACTCCGACAAAGTCCCATTTCACCCTTACTTCACGTACAAAGATCTTCTGGGCTTTGCAGTTCTTCTTACTGCCCTAGCCTCCCTCGCCCTCTTCTCCCCAAATCTTTTAGGAGACCCCGACAACTTTACTCCTGCAAACCCACTTGTTACGCCCCCACATATCAAGCCCGAATGATACTTCCTATTTGCCTACGCCATCCTCCGCTCCATCCCAAACAAACTTGGAGGCGTACTTGCCCTTCTATTCTCCATCCTGGTTCTTATGCTTGTCCCCTTCCTCCACACTTCCAAACAGCGAAGCCTCATGTTCCGCCCTGTAACACAGTTTCTGTTCTGGTCTTTAGTAGCTGACGTAATAATTCTGACTTGAATTGGAGGGATACCCGTAGAGCACCCTTTCGTTATCATTGGCCAAGTAGCATCCCTTATCTACTTTTCCCTCTTCCTAGTCCTTATCCCAACAGCAGGCTGAATGGAAAACAAAGTCCTCGGATGAAACTGCACTAGTAGCTCAGCGTCCAGAGCCCCAGTCTTGTAAACTGACCGTCGGAGGTTAAAATCCTCCCTACTGCTCAAAGAAAGGAGATTTCAACTCCTACCCCTAACTCCCAAAGCTAGGATTCTAGCATTAAACTATTCTTTGCGACATGATAAATGTACGATGGAGGATTTTTAATGTACATGTATGTAATAACACCATATATTTATAGTAACCATATTGTATAGTGTACTAGGACATACATGTATAATAACCTAATCTAGTAAAGAAGCACTCATTCATCACCATTTTTAACTAAGATTTACTAGAACCTGACTTACTACTAACCTTACATATGTGGAAGTCAAGGAGTAATCGAGATTTAAGACCGAACACAACACTCATCAGTCGAGTTATACCAAGACTCAAAATCTCTTCAACATCAAAACCTGATGTAGTAAGAGCCTACCAACCGGTGATTTCTAAATGATAACGGTTATTGAAGGTGAGGGACAAAAATTGTGGGGGTTTCACTCGGTGAATTATTCCTGGCATTTGGTTCCTACTTCAGGGCCATAAATTGATATTATTCCCCACACTTTCATCGACACTTACATAAGTTAATGTTGATAATACATACGACTCGTTACCCAGCAAGCCGGGCGTTCACTCCAGCGGGTAAGGGGTTCTCTTTTTTTTTTTCCTTTCACCTGGCATTTCAGAGTGCATCCAGCCAACCGAAACGTTCAAAGGGTGAGCACTTTTCTTGCTCTCTCGGACATAGTATTCATGTAATAAGACTTTATTAGAAGAATAACATAAATCGTTATCAAGTGCATAAAGATGTGCTTGTTTATTCTATCTTCCCCTTGATTGCCCCTTTTTTACGCGCGTAAAACCCCCCTACCCCCCTAAACCCCTAAGGTTGTTAAGACCCCTGAAAACCCCCCGGAAACAGGACAAACCTTTGGTAGCTTAGTAAAGGTGATTACTTTCAACCCAAAACATTGGTAGTCCTACCCCAAGGCATACCATCTATTGAAGTATTGTAATAATACAATAATGCTAATATTTTTCCACTAAAACACCAGCGGCCCGCCCCAGACTTACCAGCTATTGTGGAAATATAGCTTTAACCCAAAATACAGGTAGTCTTCCCAAAGCCTATAACCCATAGAATATCATAATATTACAATAATGTCAATATTTTTTATCTGGGACACAGCAATTTGCCCCAGACTTACCAGGCAAAATAATATTAAAATATGCCAATATTTTTCCCCGGCCCAACAGCAGCCCGCCCCAGACTTACCAGCTGTTACAGAAATATAATTTTAAGCGGAAACCCCGGTAGTTTTTTAAGCCTAGCCGCCTATTATATTATTATAATATTGAAATAGTATCAACATATCTTTTCTAAAACAACAACACCCCACCCCAGGCTTAGCAGCAATCGTAAAATGAAAACTTTCAACTAAAAGCACCGGAAATTACCTCAAGACTAATCAACTATTGTCTTCTTCAGGGTCAAAATACCATTATTTAAATTATTTCAAGTATTTTTGATATTAGAATTACCACGACCGTGCAAAGCGGGGACTCAGGAAGCCCTGCCCCGCACCTAAAATTATCTATTTTGACACAACACCAAGACTCCTACTGAAGCTAACCTTCCCATTAGACCTCAGCGAGATATTTACCT